TGATAGTAGATACTCCCTACAAACTCATGGCCGAAACATGAATTCAACTACTGTTGATTATCAGAAGTATAGAAGGACAAGCCTGTATTTGACGCTTAAAATCAACCCATATAAACTCTGGCATCTATACAAGTAAAGAAATAAATCATAATAAGTGAAAACACGTCTCCATAACGCAGCCCCCTGACTTCAAATCAGAATAGTGATATACACCTCTTTTCACAAATAATTAATAATCTAACAACAAAAAGGAAGACTAAATTCCTATAATAGAGTCCTAAACCCCACCCATATAAACTTTCTGGCATTTTGTCCACCGTTAGATTCCACACATAACTAACTTATTCGGCTAGAAAAACTCTATCTCAAAATTTACAATTTCACGTAATAAACATATACTAAACCGATCTCCACTAAGCACCCAAAACTTACTAAACCAACACTTCTCCGATATTCTCTTACTACATACTTAACGTAAGCAACCATTGAATCTACTTACCACAAATTTAATTAGCACAATGCCCAGTAATAAAACGATACAAAAAAACAAATAAATAAAAGACTCAAACCCCCTACACAAATATAAATTATTATCACCAACAACACCCCCCCCAAAAAAATGCATCAAAATACAACAAACAAATAATAGAAATACTATAGAAAAACCAAACGTGTAACTAAAACGATACCTAACTAAACCAACTTTGGGAAGAACCAAGCTCATATATACAAACAATATATAAACACCCCCAACATAAACCAAAACAAATAATAGCAAGTACCAACTAAACCCCAAAATCACATATAACAATAAAGAAGAAATTAAAGAACTCAAAACAATTAAAAAAATACGAACCAAGGATCCCAAACTAAATATAAAACTAAAACAACAAACCAAATATAAAAATAATAGAAATCTAACTAACATAACTGATCACCATTATAAACAACCTCTAACACAATAGGCATATAACCATGCCCAGCACCACACAATTCTGTACAATATCCCACAAATACACCCAATCGATCCACCATACTCATTAGACAATTTATACGACCAGGCACTCCGTCCATCTTAATACCCAAGTCTGGAACAGAAAAAGAATGTATAACATCTGCAGATGTTATTAATAATCTATACGGCAAATTATAAGTTAAACGTAAAGGCTTTTTTACCCCCCCCACAAAATCCGTCATATATGAATCATATACACAACCTCTCGGCAACTCATAACTCCAATACCACTGATGACCAACAATCTTAACAGGAAAACTACCAGCAAAAGAACTCTCATATAATAAAAAATGCAGATTAAAAAAACATAATATTAAAACTAAAATACTCGGAACCAAAGTCCACATCAATTCAAGAACAGCCTCCTCATTAGGCAAACACACAACACCCTTATAAATATAAACCTGATAATACATGACCACCATACATCAACACGGTATAAATATACACAACCCAACTATATAAACAACTAAATCATAATAAATTAAAGCACCCATCATATCAACACTCTATATTAACACCTAATTCTTTAAGTGTTACCATGTTACGACTTAACTCAGCTCCATACCGAGATTGTCGGGCGATGTGTACCCAAATTATTTCAACCTTCGAGAAATCAAACTAATAACCCCCTACTTCCGAGTCCTAAATATTTATAACCTCTTACAAAGCTAAAACTTATAAATGTAACGCACCAAACCTATGCTATTAGCAGCATATAGACCTGCCTTAAATTAATAATAATTTACTCACTACCAAACATCTCTGCGTGAATTTACAGACGGATATACACTAACTGATAAGCATAGTAAAATAATCAGCGGACCATCTTTTTAATCGACACATTCCCCCGGAAGAATTTAATTCACTGCCAAACTCTTTCAGTTAACACTGTGGACAAAAAGTTTAACTCCTAATAAAGGGGTATCTAATCCCTATCTTAAATTAAAGCTCAACAATAACAAAATATAAAGCACATATACCCTTAAAGTCTATTCAACCAACACACTTTAAAAATACCTTTATAACATATTTAAACCAACCAAGAAGAATGAAGAAAGCAGTATAACCGCGGCTGCTGGCACTGCGACTTAACCCCTCCCAAACTACTAGTAACCAAAGCTAGGTCCCCCTACTATATCAGTTCACGCCACTACAAAACCAGCAAAAAATTACTTTATATAAAACACATAAAAAAATAAAAGTATCCTATGTAGCATTACTAGTAAAATTCTTCAACTATTCTAAATAATCCAACCAGAGTTAAATTGATAAAGCATAGATAAACAACAAATTTATCACCTGTATTTTTGCAGAATACATAAAACGTATGCTCTCAAAAAAAATTTTTAACAATACAAAACTTGTATATCACTATTCCTTTCGTACTAAATGATAATCAAATATAGATAAGAACCAACCTGGCTCACACCGGTTTTAACTCAACTCATAAGGAATTTAATAGTCGAACAGACTACCACATACAACTTCTACGCCATAATGGGCTCCTAAGCCAACATCGAGGTAGTAACAAATGGATAGATACGATCTCTCCCCACCCTTTACTCAGTTATCCCCGAGGTAACTTTAACCTTCATCCATAAGGATCATAAAATAAATAAAAAATTTACTTTTACCCCAAACAAAAAACCTCTTTAAAGATCTCGGGGTCTTTCCGTCTTAAATTATAATGATAGACTCCGCACTACCAAGTCAATTTCACAGATAAACTAAACATCTAAACTATACACCTCGTAAGACCATTCACAAGCCCCCAATTAAAAAGCGATTTATTAAGCTACCTTAGTACAGCAAAGCTGCAACCGTTTATAATAATCACACCGGGCAGGCCATACTATCCACAACTTAAGGATAGCAATGTTTTTAATAAACAGTCGGGCGAAAGACAAGATAAAAATCCAACAATATTATTACACCAAAACTACTCATTCCATCATAATTAAAAAAAAAATTAAAAACATAATATTTAAATCTAAGACAATACTCAAAATAAATAAGCCAAGTAAATAACTTATTTAACCAAAGACAATATTAATCTAAGCTAAATAAACCAATATAACCAAACTACGTCTCTAACCAAGACAGTCAAAACAAATCAACTATCCTAAACAGAAAATACATATATTATGAAACCAGATATAAGACTATACGATTTACTTATCACAACCCTTATAACTTCCCACTACATTTACACAATGATAGCTCCAACACCACTATTAATAATAGTCAATAATCTGAGTCAAAAGAAATCATAAGCCATTCGGGACACCTAAATAAAAGGAAAACCTCAACGAATCATGATGCAAAAGGGAAAAGATTCACAAAACCAAAGCTTACCATAATAGCACAAACTAAATAATAATGACAACAGGAACACCCCATATTTCATAGTTCCATCTATGCTTTACAAAAGCATTATTTAAAAAATCTAAACTATATTGCCACTCACAACTTTACACTACTCATATAACTAGCATGATAAGGAGTAGGAACAGTCACAACATTTAAAGGAAAACTACCAGTACCCCATAAACCTAACACACGATTTCCAACAACAATAGATTCCCATAATATAAACAAGAACACCATAGAGCTAACAACAGACAACACCCCCCCCACAGAACAAATTACGTTAACCCAATAAAATTCAGGATCATAACAACAAACACGTCGTGGTAAACCGTGCATACCTAAATAATGCATAGGAAAAAAACATAAATTAAAACCAACCATAGACAATAATCAATGTCCATATAATAGATACTTATTCAAAGAATAACCCATTATAACTGGTCATCACCAAATCAATCTAATAACAACAGTACTATAAGAACCTAAAGAAAGAACATAATGAAAGTGAGCTATAACAAATCAAGTATCATGAAATAAACTATCCAAAACAGAAGCAGACAAAACTATTCCTGTTACCCCCCCCACAGAAAAAAGAAATATAAAACCTAAAACCCATAATACTATCGGCTCAACACCCCGCAAGTAGCTAGTCCCTAACATATACAACCAAGAAAAAACCTTAATACCTGTCGGAATACCTATAACCATTGTTACAGAACTAAAAAAAACAGCAGTCTTAACATCCAAACCCACCATAAACATATGATGAGCTCACACTACACTACCCAAACACACTATAGAACCCATAGCACAAACTAAACCGTAATATCCAAAAGAAGAATCTTTTTTACTTAAATTCATACAAATATGACTAACAATACCAAACCCCGGTAAAATTAATACATATACTTCAGGATGACCAAAAAACCAAAATAAATGCTGAAACAATATAGGATCACCCCCCCCACACGGTTCAAAAAAAGCAGTACCAAATTTTCGATCAAACAACAACATTGTTATACCAGCAGCCAAGACAGGTAAAGACAACAACAGTAAAATAGACGTAAACAAATACGCCCAAACAACAACCGAAACCCGAGAACTAAGATTCAACAAAATCGTAGTTATAAATTTAACAGAACCCAACAACCTAGAAACCCCTGCCAAATGTAAAGAAAACATCAAATAATCAACACCCACCCCCATCGATTTTTGTATAGATAACGGAGGATAAAAAGTTCAACCAACCCCAGCACCATAAATCAAACTCAATTCCATATAAAACATTGAAGGAACCATTAACCAAACACTCAAAGAATTTAAACGAGGCAACGCTAAATCATCTAAACCCAACAAGAAAGGCAAAAGATAATTACCAAACCCACCAATTAAAACAGGCATTAAAAAAAAGAATATCATAGCAATACCATGATTAGTAATCAAATAATTATAAATCTCCGAAGGAACCAAATTATAGTAAGGCTCACAAAATTTTAAACGAATTAATAAACTCAAACCCAAACCTATAAAGCCCCCCCATAAACCCAACACAAAATAAATAACACCAATACGCTTATGATCTAAAGAAACCAACCAACTAAAATATTTTAAAACCATTATAGAAAGTAGAATAATACAAATTATTCAATTCATCGTTAGCAGCGACAACCCAAATTACCTTCAAAAACCTTAAACATACTTACTACCTAATTCAATAATTATATAATGAGTCACCACAATACTAACATATAAATAAAAATAACAGCCTAAGGCACCAACACCCCCCCCAATTTTGAAAATTGATAGTCAAATACATATAACCTATTAAGCTACCCATTACAAATCTACTTCTTATATCCCACCAACTATCTATACCCCCTCTGATATTCTATATCATTATGTAAGTATATTATATATATAAGTAAACCACAAAATAATTATCAACCAACCAATATCCGACTATCCCAACCAATATAAATATTTTCATAAAACCCACCACAAATCTACTTCTTATACCTATATCCATGTATAAATAGCAGCAAAACCAAACAGTTTATCCCCTACGTGTAAAATAGAAATTTTTTAAACTTAAACTATCCTGCCATCATATAACCAAATAAATAAAAAAAACATACATAACACAGAACTAAAAGGACCATTCCACATAACCCTTCTCCAACTCAAAACTATAACCCACCACAACTAAAAATATAAAGAACAAATAACAATAATATTTATCATACCAAACCCCCTGAAAAGGCAAATTCAATAATAATGAAATTTCCAAATCAAAAACGACAAAAATAACCAACAAATTCAAAAAAGTATAACTAAACAAATTTTCACCAAACCCCTGACTAATAAAACCACACTCAAATGAACTTATCCAAACACGATCACCACCACATAATATAGACTTATACCCCCAACCCCCATATAAATAATACAACAACAAAAAAAACATAAACCCAACCAACAAACTAACAAGAAGAAATCCATAAAACATTAAACCAAACACGATCACCACCACATAATATAGACTTATACCCCCAACCCCCATATAAATAATACAACAACAAAAAAAACATAAACCCAACCAACAAACTAACAAGAAGAAATCCATAAAACATTAAACCTAAAGAGTTAAAAAATAACATCAAAGGATCAAGAATCCCCCACTTTCAAAGTAAATTAAGCTATCTTCAGAACAACCAAACTAACTTATAAACCCCCTCAAAAACCTAGAATATTTACTGAGGAAACCCTAATTGATTTACAATTTACTATATCGCAGTAACCTGCTAACGCAGCCCACTCAGCAATCACATATATTCTCGTATACACTTAATAAAAACGACTCAACCACTCATATCAAGCTCAACCCATCAGTCAACTCTAACTAAGAGACCATAAACCCCCAAAGCTTACATTCTTAAAATTAAACTATTACACTGTACAACTAAACCACGCACATAGAACCATAAATGTTCATCCCAAGGTTAACAGCCTAATAATTTCTAATTAATCTATATGAGCACTCTAACCTTACATAAGGACCCCATTAACTCTTATTCTACTAACAAATAACATATATCTACAAATTATACAAAACTAAAACACCAACTAAAGATATGACCAACCCCCACCGTCATAATAATAACACATAATCTTTGTAACGAATCCGAGGAAAAGTACCACGAAACCAAATATACATCACCAAATGCAACAAAATAAACAAAGAAAAGTCTAACATAAAAAAGCTACTCGTGAGTCAAGAAAAAATATAAATCCCCAAATACTCACAAGCAAATATAATCATAAAAGGTACACCTCTATACTCAGTATTAAACCCTCTAACCAACTCCCTTTCAGATTCACCAAAATCCAAAGGAGCACGATTTTTCTCACTCAACACACTTACTCATCACACATAATACAATAAAGGAAACAAAATAACAACTAAACCAAAAGACTGATATTTATAATTACCGTATAACTCACCCAAAATTAAAACTAAACACATAAATACAGCCTCAAAACTAACACCAGCAAAAGAACTACGAATCCTCCCTATTAAACTATACTTACCTCACGAACCCCAACCCAACATCAATATACCATAACTAAGTATAGAAGAAACAACCAAAAATCAAAGAACTCAATTTCCATAAACAACTCCATAATAAGTTATACTATACAACAAACTAAAAAATAAAGCACCCCCCAATAACAAAAAACAACCCAAACCCCTAAATCAACTACGCACAGTATAACCAAAAACTTTAACCTTTAATAATAACTTGAGCAAATCAGCAAAACTTTGAAACAAACCAAGAAACCCCACCTTTTTAGGCCCCTTACGCAACTGAATATATCCTAAAAACTTACGTTCACACAAAATAAAAAAAGCCACTAATATCATTATCAATATAAAACACTCAAACTCAACAATAAAATACCAAACCCCCATAACAACATACTGTTTAATAAAAATAAACATCCGAAGCACGACAAACTCCAATTTTAAAATTAAACTAAATATGTAATTAAAAACTCAACATAATACACCAATAACAGCGGAAACAAAATTCACCTATTATTTGCAGAATAATAATTCTTAAATTTAAACTACGCCATTTAAAAAAATACACCATATATACTAAACCAACAACAAAAAACGAAACTTAGAAACCTTATTGCTCACAACCCACTTAACTAAATAATACTGTTCCATAAATCTGTATAAAAACCAAACCATAACTAAACATAAACTACCACATAATAAATAACAAGTGTATACCTTATAATATAGAGAAAAACTTAAAGGCACAGCCAATAACCATAAAACATAACCCACTACCCCCATATTACCTGCCAAATAATATATAACACCAGTACCTCAAACAAAATAAACAAAAAGCAAAACAACATATAAGTCCATGCCTACCAGCAAACCCAAAACAAAAATAACAACACTAGATGAAATCATCATATGACATCAAACATAATATCAATTCAAACTCCTAACCCAAAAATTAAAACCAACAATCAACAAACTAATCATAACAAGAACACTTACTAAACCAACACTAACATCCCATAAGAAAAAAACTAAATAAACCAAAGTAATCTTAGACAAAATTGAAATCACTCAACATACCAATCAACTATTACTATATACTAAAACATCATAAACCCAACCAACAAAAGGAAATAATCCAAACTTTATACATAAACCAAAAACAAATAATAAATAAACGTCAGGAAAAACCAAACCAACCATAATTAATACAGAAGACAAACTAGAAACAACAAGATATCTTAACAATCCAGACACTGAACCACCACAAAAAAATAAAGGAACTAAGCACAAAGTCGAGATCTCCAACAACATCCAATAAACCACCAAATCACCTGAAAACAGCATAAATAAACTAGAAAAAAACAGTAACAATAACCTAAAACCCCCAACCCCCATATTCAAAAATCTAATGATCAACACTAAAACTTAATATCTCACGAACTATAAACCAATGCATGACTGCCACAAAAACCTCATATACAAACAAAAGAATCATAAAAGCCAACAAACCCCAACCCAAACTAAAACACAATCCACCTACCGCCAAACCTCCATAAGCACCTACCCTTAAATTTATAAAAGGACGAAATAACAAAACAGCAGGACGAACTACATAACTTATCAACTCAGCTAAACTAACAAAAGGAGAAATTCATAAAGGGCTACCTAAAGGAACAAATTTACTAAAAAAGGAACGAAACCTAAAAGTTAAACGACAGAAAAATAAAGAAAGGAATAATGGCAATACAACTAACAATAAATAAACAACATATCCCAACATGCCATAGATATACCCACAACGCATAACCAAAAAAGCAACTAACAAAGCAAACATTATAAACATCAATAAAGGCTCCAAAGCAACTATAGAAAAAATACTACTAAACAAACGAAACAAACTACTTATTCATAAAATAAACATTAAATACAAAAAGGATAAGTATATTCAACATACAAAAAATGAACATGAATCATTCAGTTTAACTTAACTTATTATCCACCTCTAACACATAATGATATCTCCAGACCTTCAAACTGATACTTTTATATTAAGCTAAAAGGAAAAAACAAATACAATTCTAGATCCGGCAACCTAAAACCTCCATCTTGACCAAAACAAAATATGCAAAATAACACCTGAACCTATAACAAAACTACAACAGAAAGATCAGTAAAAACCCAAAAACAGACATCATCAACACCCCCATCAAGCACTTATCTAAACCAAAATAAAATACACTCCCTACCACACCATTACTAACTATAGACATACCCAATATTACAAAAACTAATAATCTACCACCAAAAATAAAAAAACAAATCACAAATAACATTATATAATCAAAAATACTAGACAAAGAAAAAACCACCAACAATTCACTAACAAACTGCGTTGTGGGTGGAAATCCCGCAACACATAAAAACATAAACCCAACCAACAACTGAATACCCAACACCCCCCCCAAAACGCAAGACAATAAATACCAATCACGAGAACCAGTATAACTATAACCTCACCAAATAATAATAAAAGCAGAAGCAGCAGCTACACCATGACCAAAACAATATAACAAAGAAACCAAATCATAGGTATATACACCAAACCCTAACAACAATATAGCGACTAATATATGGAAAAGTCTTAACATAGCTAACCAACGCTTAGCATCACACTCTAAATATGAACTTAAAATAAATAATAAACCAAAAATACACAACCAAATTATAATCTCAACCAACATATCTCTTTTTAATACACCCCCCCCCAAACGCAAAAGCCCTAACACCCCCAACTTCATAATATAACCACTTAATATCACTCTAACAGGGCTTCTAGCCTCAGCATGAACTAAAGGCAACCAAACATGAAACGGCGGCACAGGAACCTTAGTCATAAACATCAAACATATTAACCAAAATAAAATATTATCACTGCTTATTTCTCAACTCATAAATCTAGAAGTACCCTCCATTAAAGATAATATAAGAATCCTTAATAATAAAGGAACACCCCTCAACATAATATATCCCCCAAAATACCAACTAGCACAATAACGTTCAGGATAAGGACTATCCTTAACTAATAATAACAACGCACTAATTATAGAAAGCTCATAAAAAAATCAAAACACCAAAGATTTTACACTAACATAGCTAACCATAGCAGCAAAAGCACTTAAACTTATAAAAAAACTCCCAACCCCCATCATTCATAATACTACCCACAACAATAAAGTCAATAAACCGAGAATCATCCCACATGAATCCAACAAAAAATAATCCCCAATAATATAACCCACACCAGTAGAATCCATAGTATACAAAGATAACACAGTAATAAAACCAAAAATCAAACCAACACCCCCCCCAATTAATACCCAACTACCAAACGAAATGAATCCCCACATACACTTAAACCTACAACAATCAACATTAAAGAAATTTCCAAAACAAATAAGGCCATCATAGACATAAACAACAGACGCGTCTCTTCTAAAGACACTATCAAAACCACAATTAATATAAAAACATTAAAATTCTCCAATATCACCAAATATTTAAATAGATAAACACTAGATAATAATAAACCAAATACCATAAAACAACCACATACCAAAATCATACTCAACATATCCCTCCTAATAACTAATACAAATTATATAAACGATAATCACACCAATAAGGAATAAATCAATAACCCTTAAATAAGGAAACAAAAAACAATATTAACATACTACAAACCTTACTTATAATTATATAAGGATACTCCGCATGACACCCCCCCAAGTAGCTTAACACAATATATAAGCCAAACAAACACCAAAATACAATCTGACGCACCAAACTATAGGAAGACCTAATATTCTTAGTAGGAACCCATAAAACTAATAAAAAAGACAAAACAAAGACAAGACCACCAACCTTAGACTCAATGGAACGAAGCATAGCATAATATACCAGAAAATACCATTCTGGCTTTATACTAGCGGGAGTAACTAACGAGTCAGCCTTTATAAAAGCCTCAACATCCAAAACTATATTCGGAACAAAAATCATAAAAAATAAACAAAAGAAAGAAATAGCGACAAAAACATATAAATCCTTAATACTATAATAACCATGAAAATATACACAGTCCCTATAACCCATCCTTATAAATAAAGGACAACTCGAACCAGCCTTATGTAAATAAAATAGATGTAAAATCATTACCCCCAATATAACAATCCCCAAAATAACATGCGCAGGAAACACACGCAATAAAGTTTCACTAACAGTTACACCAAACCCCCCCACAACATAACTATATAATTTAGACCCAACAAAAGGAACACTCAATAGTATAGATGTTAAAACGGTTGCAGCCCAATAAGACATTTGATGCCAAGGAAGAATATAACCCAAAAAAGCCTCAATCATTATCATTATATATAAAACAAAACCAACATTCCAAACACCTAATCGACTATAACTACCATAATACAAACTACGACCAATATGAATTAGCAATAATACAAAAACAACATTCACACACCATATATGCGTATAACGAACTAACCATATCAATATACTCTCATCAGAACCCATAAACACTAAACTAAATTTACTCTCAGCTCTATAAAAAAGAGATAATATAACACCAGACAAAACTTGAATAACCATAAATATACTCAACATAAACCCTCCACACCAAAAATACCTTAAAGATACATTAGTAGGCAAATCAACCAATTTACCACGCAATAAAGACAACATATACAAATAATGTTCTTATCAAAATAACAAATCTGAACCTCTAGCACCACAAGCTAACAGTCTATATACTCAACCCCTAAGAACTTCCCTTCCAAACTAACAACCTTACACTAATCGCTCTGCCTAACAGAACACCCCCGACACGAAAAATCGATATGCATAATATACAACAGATTAATTAACAACGAAACTAAACCGAAAGATAAACTATACTAAAAACAAATAATCAAACATAATCAACAAAATGCCAATAAATAATATACATATCCCTTTTTCGACGAACATAATGAAAAACCGGGAAATATAAAAGTTGAACTAATAACAAGCTGCCTATTAAAACATGTCTAAAATGCAACCCCACCGTCATAAAACAACAAGCAGTATGCGGATTAAATAAAGAACTTGTTACACTACCCAAAATTTCATATACAGCTAAAAACATAAATAACAAAGCCCTAAATAAAGACATCAACAAATACAAACTACCACGACTAGAACCAACCAAACAATGATAAGCAGATATAAAAAAAGAAGAACCAACTAATAATACTGTCTCCACTAAAGGTATAAAATAAGCATAAGCAAGACACTCCCTATCTAAACCTTGAAACCATAAACAACAAGTTAACAAACTACCAAAAACTATAACTTCACTCAGTAAAAACAATCAAAAACCAACCTTATGATAAGACTTAATACCACACAAATCCATACCCACTAACTTTAAAAAAGTAAAAAACCATACCAATAAACCTAGTAAAAGCAACAGAGGATGAAAAAAAAATATACAAGGCAACACAAAAACCACAAACATAATTTTAACAACAGAAAATAAACTCATTATGACAACTCTCTAAAGAGACCACTTACTTGGAAAGAAAGCACAATACATCTTATGCTATCGCCATACCATCACAACAAAAATATATTATAAAACTCACTCTACACAACAAGATACAATATAGATCAACAAATAACTATCAACCCGCAGTAAACAAAACAATAATAAACAACAACCCGAAAAAAACGCTACTTAAACCAAAATACACCCCCCCCAATCAACCAACACCTGAATACAACTTCTTGCCAATAAAAGAAGCTAAATATCACTCCCAACGAAATAAAGAAATACTCACCAAACGAGAAAGAAATAAAACTAAATGCTCAAATAACTGAACAATTAAATCTTGACCAAATAAAAAACGAACCCAACTCCCAAACAATGTACGCAATTTACCTAATAAACCCAAGCCCAAACCCACCACAACACTAAACAACAAAAAAACATTAAAATATAATCCAAGGCAAACACACTCTACATCATAAACCAAATACACCCTATAAAAACCAATTGTCAATAAAACAAACCCCCCCACATTAAAAGAAACACGCAAAACACCTATATTAAACAACTCACGACCAAAAAAAAACAAAAACAAACGTGTACAATAAGCACAACTCAACACCAAACCCACTCATATCAATAACATTATAATAGGACTTAAAATATTATAACAAACTAAAAGTCCTAAAAAAAGATGCTTACTAAAATATAAACCAACAAAAGGCAAACCAGACAGACCCAATAATAACAACAAAACATAAACTAAAAAAAAGTTACCACAATAACCAACCCTTATCTGATTTGCCGATTGTCCTCCTGAAGAAGACAATATATAATCACCAACGTAAGTAAAAAGTAAACACTTACTAATAGCATGTATCATTAACTGCAAAATACAAATATTAACATCACCCTGCAACCCAAAAAACAAAACTCAAGAAACATTTTTACAAGTAGATAGAGCAACAACCTGCTTAACATCACATTTACCAAGAGCCCTTAAACCTCTGTATAATATCGTCACAATACAGCAAGCTATCATAAAAATATATAGATAATCCGAACAGAAAAAATAAAGCTTATCCATATAACATACTACAAATCAGGTACCCGCAGCCACAAGTGTTGAAGAATGAACTAAAGAACTAACCGGAGTGGGAGCACGCATAGCCTCCAATAATCATGAGCTAAAAGGAAAACAAGCACTCTTAGAAGAAATAACAATCCAACAAAGAAAATAAATTAACAAACCTACACCCCCCCCACACAAAACGGAAGACAACAATAAAAAAAAAGCAACATCCCCAAAACGAGACGAGACCAATGTAATTACACTACCCCGTAACGAAGTACTACTATCATAGAAAGCAACTAACAAAAACCTAACTAGCCCTAAATACTCTCAAAAAATCAAACTACTAAACAATCCACCTGTAGTGACTAATACAAACATTATAAGTATAAAAACACATAACAAAATCCCAAGAGAAGTGCTATTACTTTTGTAACCACCAAAATAATGAAATTTAAATAGTAATGATATTGTAGAACAAGTGAAAAGCATCAAAATCAGATAGACTATACTATCACTCATCATAAAAATTAAATCAAAATATTTAGACAACACCCCCCCCAAAGAAAAACTAAACAAACAACTGCCCACAATGCCTTTCAGGCATAATCATAATAAAATCAACAACAAAGAACCCCAAAACACCACCAC